AAAAAAAAAAAAAAAAAAAAAAAAAAAAAAAAAAAAAAAAAAAAAAAAAAAAAAAAAAAAAAAAAAAAAAAAAAAAAAAAAAAAATCTTTGGATCTAGGATTCAAGGAAAGATTCTAATGGGGGAAGGGTTATCAAGACTTCTCCATTCCTTTCTACTGCTAATCTTTCTACTACTAATGTAGTGTCTACTGACTGGGTATTGAATTCCATTGGATAACCGGATAGGAAATCAAATTCTATTTATTCCTACATGTTCCATTAGTAAGAGTTCCTTGAGATATCATTGCATATTTGACTTTGATTTAGTCTTTCCAGATTACAAATCATACATATAGGAATTTTTTAGAAGTGGATTTGTTGGATTGGTTCATCAAGCGTCTTCAGTCAGAATCCCTTTTTGACTCTGCACCATTGATTCCACTATTATTAGTGAGCAATAATGGAATAATTCCTTCATCGAGATAGGGGACATAATTCACATGGATATAGTAAGTCTCGCTTGGGCTGCTTTAATGGTAGTTTTTACATTTTCCCTTTCACTCGTAGTATGGGGAAGAAGTGGGCTCTAAACTAAAGGTACTACTAATTGAGTTGAGGAATCAAACTCGATCAATTGTTTGATCCGTCGTTCTGCAACGCGGCTTGCACTTTTTTTTTTAAGTATAAAAATAGAATCGATATCTTCATTTTGAAAGTCCATTGGATTCGAGTGGAATAATGTATTATATCTTTCAATCAAAGAGATATTTCACTGATTCCCATGTTTGTATTTCGAAGGGAAAGGGGTACAGATGATAGAAAATTGATTCCAACTGAATTCTTCCTAATTTTTCTATTTCAATGAACGGGCCCTTACCAGAATTATAGATGGATACTGAGGAGGACCCGACCCCCTTTTTCCCTCTTTACTGTTCAAAATAAAAAAAGAAGTCGTTTTGTTAAGTGTATACACACTTTCTATGAGAAAGAATATAAACATATTGGTTGTCTAACGGGATACTATGCATAATAAGATCTTGCCTTAGGGGAGTCACATATTTATTGCGGACTTTCTTTTTTTATTATTTTCGATTATTTTCATTTTTGTTTCGGAATTTCGATTTGATCGACGCATTTCATATCATGGTTGAAGCGTTAAAAATCTGTGAGGTTTACTCTTCGAAATCCGAAGAAGTGCCCATAGAACTCCTGTCAATGGCTCAATCAATTATTTCTTCGGAATGCTAAAAAAATGACTACTTGATTGATTTTATTAATATATGCCCATGTCATTTTTCCTGCATTGATTTGATTCTTTCGATAGATCCCGAAATTCATATTGTAAATAATAAAAAATCTATAAATTCGAACTATAAGAGTCAGATGATTGTTTCAGATTGCTCGAAACAAATAGATGTATCAAAGAAATAGAATTGGGTCCTATATCCATTCCATAATATGGAATGAATGGAATTGATATCTTCATATTATGAAGATAATATTGTAGATTGATCTATATTTAGCCTCTATCTTTATTAGAAAGTACAACTTTATTTATACGCTGTCTAACTTTATCTTTATACACTACAATAACACTTACAATAATAGATAGTATGGTAAAAAAGAAAGGTTCATCTATTTCTTTCTTACCATACTATCGGATCTCATAGAATACTGCCAATTCTACTCTGATCATTTCATTTAAGACGCGAAATTAGAATCCTTTTCATTTGATTTCTTTAAGCATTAATTAATCAAATTAGAATCCTTTTCATTTGATTTCTTTAAGCATTAATTAATCATTTTGACTGACTGTTTTTACGTAAATGATAAGTAGAAAGGCGGTAGGGACTAGAATGAACAGTGCAGTAGCAATAAATGCAAGAATATTTACTTCCATAATCTCATCGTTTTTTTACTTCAAAATAACTCGGGATTTAATCCCATAGAGATAATAAATCTTTCGCCTGTCAATTCAATGAATTACCTCTCGATGATCTTGAAATCGGATCAATATCATGAATAACAATATCTGAGCTCTCAAATCAATTCGTCGTCGAGAATTGAATAGTATAACATAGAAAGATCTTTTATCCATACCGAATCCAAAATTTCTTTATTTATCATTCTTTTCTGTTCTTTCTTTATCTATAACCTATCTTAGGTCCTCCTTGTACAATCATCGGATAAAGTATCGTCTGACCGCCCGTCTGTTTCCATTAGTCACAAACGCCCAACAAACAATAGAAGCGAAGTGGAAAAAGAAATGAGTTACGTTCTAAACTCCGTTTTTTTAATGATCTAGTTTTCTTGGAAGACAAAGAAGTATGATAAAGAGGAATTCCGGGATAAAGGATGGAATATTCCATCAAACTAACTATTTGAGTTTGGGGTTTGTTCGTTCTTCGACGGGCCCTCTAAAAAAAAAATAGAAAAATGGGAAGGAAAAATGATTTATTCCCCTGCTACTTGCTAAGCTAAAAAAAGGGGTGAGATCTTTAATTGATCTTTATTTTTCTT